GGGTTGTTTTATATATCTATTTTAGTTAAGAATTTCGCGTACAAATACAAGCGATCCTTAACTACATATGCATATGATCATATATGTATTACAAAAAAAGGAGGCTTTTCAATGCGAAATCTAAAAACATATCTTTCTGTGGCACCTGTGCTAGGTACTCTATGGTTTGGGTCTTTAGCAGGTTTATTGATAGAGATCAATCGTTTATTCCCGGATGCGTTGACATTCCCATTTTTTTCATTCTAGTTATTGACATAGGAAGGGCTTAAAAAGATTAGAGATACGCTAAATTCTCTCTGACGAATCCCTCTCCCTTTCTCTTCCTTTCTTTGTTTTGCTCTTTTGTCATTTTTTTGAGGATTAAAGAAAAAAAAAAAGTGGGTTCAACCGCATCGAAATTGGGGCTCAGACTCGAATTAATTTAATATTATTATATTAATATATTAAAATCATAGAGGGCAACAAAATTATACAAGATACTTAAATGAAATACTATTACTATACCGAGATTCTATACTAAATAATTAATAGTTAGAAATCATTGTATTACTTATTTTTCTTTTTTCTCTAGTGATTGTAACAAAATCTTTCATAATAGGATTTCAGGTCAGCAACTTCTTTTTTTTTTGTTTCGGATCGAAAATGAAAGAAAAGAATTGAGTGAATCCAAAATTCAAAGGAGGTTAGGTTCATGGCGAAGGGTAAAGATGTCAGAATAACAGTTATTTTGGAATGTAACAGTTGTCGAAAGGATAGTAATAAGGAATCACCAGGCATTTCCAGATATATTACCCAAAAGAATCGACACAATACGCCTAGTCGACTGGAATTGAGAAAATTCTGTCCCTATTGTTACAAACATATGATTCATGGGGAGATAAAGAAATAGATCAAAGAAAACCGCGTGTACCTTCCCTTCAGGATTCAAGAAAGGGGAACAAATTTTTCAAAATTACATATAATTAAAAAATAAACAAATAAACCAATCAACTCCTATTTCCGTCAAATCCAAAATGAGAATTAAGAAATAGGATTTTAGAGATAAGGAATAAACCATGGAAAAATCCAAGCTTTTTCTTAAATCCAAGCGATCTTTTCGTAGGCGTTTGCCCCCAATTGGACCGGGGGATCGAATTGATTATAGAAACATAAGTTTAATTAGTCGATTTATTAGTGAGCAAGGAAAAATATTATCTAGACGAGTGAATAGATTGACTTTGAAACAACAACGATTAATTACTATTGCTATAAAACAAGCTCGTACTTTATCTTCGTTACCCTTTCTTCGTAATGAAGAATCTGCGAATAGAACTAAGTATACTCCTAGAACTACGGGTACTCGAACCAAAAAGAAATAGGTCTATTTCTCAATTGATTGAATCAAAATTCAAAAATGAAGAAGAAACCTTTTTTTATGGAAACGCATTCAGTTATTTTGACTACTTTATAATAATCCTATTTCTTTTTACTCTCCCTTCCCGGAGTTCATTCTCCGGGGGACCTCCCTTTAAAGCATTCCGATGAATTCCCCCAATCAATCTCCTTATTTAATGATCTCATTGGAAATTGTATAAAGACAATTTGTATTTGATATGGCTAGTTGTGCAAGAATTTTACGATTAAGAAGCAACCGTCTCTTGTACAGATTATTTATGGATCTACTATAACTATAAGATACCCCGTTCTCGCGAATTACTGCATTTATTCGAGTGATCCACAGACGACGAAAATTTATCTTTTGGCTTCCCCTATCCCGATGAGAAGAAGCCAAAGCTCGAATTCTTTGTTGAATAGCAGTTCGCATAAGTCTTGAATGGGACCCTCGAAAGGTTGATACACATAAACGCGTTTTTGTTCTACGTCTACGAGCTATATACCCTCGTCTAGTTCTGGTCATTGAAGCAAAATAAACTTTGATGAATAACTTAATTTATTTTTTCTTTCAGTCATCCCTTTCGCCTTTCCTAGTCTATTAATAACAAAACGGATTCTTCCGATGTATAAAATACAAATTCCAATGGCTTTTGCTGCTCTGACCTTCCCAACCACGATTTTTTTTTACGGGCATTTCACCTCGAAATAATAAATTGTATTGATACTAGGTATCCAAAAATATTAAATTTCAAATTGAGTATAAATATAGTATTGTATTAAAGTCGAAATACCTAGTAAAGGGAAATTTATAAATAAATAGTGGGTTCCTTCGTTTCTATGGTTACTTCGTAAACGGTGAGGTCCTCTCTATACACCGGAGCTCCTTCCCCATTCAATCAATGTTATTAGTAACTTGTACAGTTCACATTCTTTGACTCTACCCATGAATTATCCAATAATAGATCTTTTCACAATGAGATCTACTCATACAGTAACGGCATTTAATTATGAAAGTTGGCTAGGTAGCTGACCCTGTTAGTCCGTTCTTGCAAGAGTGAGAGCATAATTTTTCTGCTTCCTAAATACCAATTCCCCCGCTTAATGGACAACCATTTGCTACCACTGGGAGTTGCTTATCATCTACAATTAAGGTGATTGGATTTGCACCAATAGAAACCATAAATTTCATACACAATGTAGGTCTTTTGTTAGATAGTGAATGGAAAAATTCCATCCTATTCATTGGTACTGGTCATTGATACTGGAAAAAGCGTTTTCTTTCTTTTGTTCCAGCTTATCTTATGATTTGAACGAGTCGCACATACACCCTAGTACATGTTCCTCGACGCTGAGGACATCCCCGAAGAGCGGGGGATTTTGTGACATTTTTGATTGGCTGTCTTGTGTTTCTAATAAGTTGTTTAATAGTTGGCATGCTGAATCATATACAAAATGGGCTGGTTTAGATCGATCCTAACCGGATGATTATGTTTTTTTTTCTTCTAGTATTAAATAGAAGAAAAAAACATAATCATCCGGTTAGGAATTGAACCTACCAATTATCTTTATCCCCTCCTAGTAACCCTCCCCCCAAAAATMGATTTATGAAATTAGAACTCGAAATCCTTGAATTAAACTCATCAATAAAAAGTAATAACGATATTTTTTATACCCTTTTTTTTAGTTCGGATGGATCGGGATAATAATTTTTCATTCCGAATCTGTAAACGAACAAGATAAGAGATCAACAATACGATCGATGTCTTTAGGATCCTCGAATGGAATGGAAGTAGACCGACATTTCTATTGGGGCGTTGGCTCTGTTTCCTTGGTTCTAAGATGCTAACGTATTTTGTTTCATGAGTGCGAATCTTAGAGGACAATGTAAATCCGGGGTGTAAATTCGGTGGTGGGGTAAATTTTACTTAACTCCCCGGTATTTTAGCCGGTATTTAGGACTGATTCTGCTATAAGATCTATAATTCCATACTCTTTGGCTTCGCTTGCGTCCATAAAAGTATCTCTTTCCAGGTCGGCGGCTATAACCCAGTGGGGTTGTTGTGTTCGTACGGAATATATTTTTACGATTCTGTCGCGAAACTCTGAAATTGCTCTCGATTCTAGCGTATATCCTGGTATTTCTTGCTGATAAAAGGTACCAGCAGGTTGGTGCATCATTACCCTGATGATATAACATAATGAAAGGTCCCTCTATCTTCTATCGGGTAAAGGAAAGAGCTAAAGAATAAGAAGAAGCGGAGTATATATATAATAGATATAATAGAAGCAAACGACAATATAGATTGATAAAACGACAATCCAATATAGATAAAATTCAACAACCGTACAGGCAATTTTTGGGCATTGCATACGGCTCCACAATGGGATTTTTTTTCCCTTCCACGGGAAAAAAAAAGATCTATTGGATCCAGAAATTATCCGCCCATTTAACATCCTTGCTTTTGGGAGAGTGAAAAAGGAGTATGATGATTCCGTTGCTTCCGTGCTTTGGTTATTTGGGAATTTAACTCATATGAGATCGAGCAATCCCAAAGTTTCTTTTTTTTTTTTTTTAGTACTCTTCGATAACATAAATTTGGCAAAATCATTATCTAATGTCGCGTGAAACCAAAAATATTTGCGACACTAAAATGAATTGCTGAGAGATATTCAGAGGTATTCCTTGATCGGAAAGATATTTTGTCTAAGCCAGCTCCCCCGATACAAAATCTCACGTTATGAAAAACCATATGGGTATGTTCATACCGAATTGGAATGCCATGCTATTGTTACTCAGTAGTCTTATTCATTTTACCCGGCTAAGGCATATAGTCTTCATTACTTTCTTATGTCATTTATAACTTTACTTTTTTATTTCATTTAGAAAAAAGCTTTCTCTCAACCTCTCAACTAAGGTTAAAGATACATTGGCGCCAAGCGCGAAGGAATGCTAAGCGTTTGGTAATTTCGCCTCCGACCAGAACGAAAGATGCCATTGAAGCGGCGACTCCCATACATACTGTATTTACATCTGGTATCACAAGTTGCATCATATCATAAATGCCTACTCCGGGTACTATCCACCCGCCAGGTGAGTTTATAAATAACCATTGCTCTAAGTCCTTATCCTCTATATTGAGAAATAGCATGAGCCCCATAACTTGATTTGCTAGTTCGTCCTCTATGGAGTCTCCTAAAAAAAGTAATCTTTCTCGATGAAGTCGGTTGATTAGGATAAATTTTTATCCCTTTTAGGAACCATACGCGCACTTTTGAATGCATATGGTTCATAAAAAAAAAATGGCAAAGCAAAGAAAGAATCAAAGTAAAGTATAGGTCCTCTTTTTTTTTTTAGAAATACTTTCATACCTCCTAGAAACTTTTCGAAATAAACTCTCATTGATGTATGGTGTTTTATCTAAAAATTCCGATGTAAATTTCTTGTTCCTGAATGGGCCTCTTCCAATTTTTTAGGCTTATGTTCTACTCCGGGTAAAGATAGATGATAAAAGATACAACCGATTTCTATTTGTACATATAGGCCAAATGATTCCAATACCACTTCTTTTTGATACGACTTTTTTCAAAGTATTTTTAACTAAATAAAATATTCTAAATATTTTGTGTAGTCATCATAAATTAGCAGTTTGAGATCATTTAATCGTTTATATGTTATAAACGTTTCTGATACAAGTGTTAAGCATATCCATATTAAATTAAAATGAACAATTGAGTATTTTCTGAACGGAGCCTGGATACTTCATTTTATTGGTCCAATCAAACTAACCATAAATTATTGTAATTAATAATATTGCTCCCTCAAGAAATTGGGCTAATTACATTTCACGCTACAAATTCTTGATAAGTTCAATTCATTTTTTGGCGAAGCAGGGGTATCTCAATCAGGGGAGAGAACGGGGAAATCCCATATGACCCAATATGTCTAACAAGCCGCACTATAGGTCAACCCAGGTTGCGTCCTCATCTCCCGGAATTCGAAAGGGGACTTTCGGAACACCAACGGGCATCTTTTGACTGTCAAAAGATGACTTCATTCTTTGATGTGGAAACGTAACAATGAATTTATTGTTTTCATCAAATTGAAAAGTTCATAGAGGAAGACGAAATGCATAAAGGAAAAGTTTTACGACTGGGTCGAACTGTTCAAACAAACGACGAACACCTTTCTATGCATTCGCCCATAGAAAATGGGACCAACCCCCCCATTGCGTATTGGTACTTATTGGGTATAGTATAGAATAGATCTGCTTTTCTTTGTTCCGACGAACAGAATTGTTCCATTATTACCAACAAAATGGAATAAAATAAATAAGAACCCTTGCTCCGAAATAATCCACTGAAAAGCGGAAGTCTATAGCCTAGTTTTTTCCAATGCGATAAAGTTATATCTTTTTTTTTTTTTTCTTTGATAAAGGGGTATTTTCATGGGTTTGCCTTGGTATCGTGTTCATACCGTCGTATTGAATGATCCCGGTCGGTTGCTTGCTGTCCATATAATGCATACAGCTCTAGTTTCTGGGTGGGCTGGTTCAATGGCTCTATACGAATTAGCCGTTTTTGATCCCTCTGACCCCGTTCTTGATCCAATGTGGAGACAGGGTATGTTTGTTATACCCTTCATGACTCGTTTAGGAATAACCAATTCATGGGGAGGTTGGAGTATCACAGGAGGAACTGTAACAAATCCGGGTATTTGGAGTTACGAGGGTGTGGCCGGGGCGCATATTGTGTTTTCTGGTTTGTGCTTTTTGGCAGCTATCTGGCATTGGGTGTATTGGGATCTAGAAATATTCCGTGATGAACGTACAGGAAAACCTTCTTTGGATTTGCCCAAGATTTTTGGAATTCATTTATTTCTATCAGGGTTAGCTTGCTTTGGGTTTGGTGCATTTCATGTAACGGGCTTGTATGGTCCTGGAATATGGGTGTCCGATCCTTACGGACTAACTGGAAAAGTACAATCTGTAAGTCCTGCGTGGGGCGTAGAAGGTTTTGATCCTTTTGTTCCGGGAGGCATAGCCTCTCATCATATTGCAGCAGGGACATTGGGCATATTAGCAGGCCTATTTCATCTTAGTGTTCGTCCGCCCCAACGCCTATACAAAGGGTTGCGTATGGGTAATATTGAAACTGTTCTTTCCAGTAGTATCGCTGCTGTCTTTTTTGCGGCTTTTGTTGTTGCCGGAACTATGTGGTATGGTTCGGCAACTACCCCCATCGAATTATTCGGTCCCACCCGTTATCAATGGGATCAGGGATACTTCCAGCAAGAAATCTATCGAAGGGTTGGTGCCGGACTAGCTGAAAATCAGAGTTTATCAGAAGCCTGGTCTAAAATTCCTGAAAAATTAGCTTTTTATGATTACATCGGCAATAATCCCGCAAAGGGGGGATTATTCAGAGCGGGCTCAATGGATAACGGGGACGGAATAGCTGTTGGATGGTTAGGGCACCCTATCTTTAGAGATAAAGAGGGGCGTGAGCTTTTTGTACGTCGTATGCCTACTTTTTTTGAAACATTTCCGGTAGTTTTGGTAGATGGAGACGGAATTGTGAGAGCCGATGTTCCTTTTCGAAGGGCGGAATCGAAGTATAGTGTTGAGCAAGTAGGGGTAACTGTTGAGTTCTATGGTGGCGAACTTAACGGAGTCAGTTATAGTGATCCTGCAACTGTGAAAAAATATGCTAGACGCGCTCAATTAGGTGAAATTTTTGAATTAGATCGTGCTACTTTGAAATCTGATGGTGTTTTTCGTAGTAGTCCGAGGGGTTGGTTCACTTTTGGGCATGCTTCGTTTGCTTTGCTCTTCTTTTTCGGACACATTTGGCATGGTGCTAGAACCTTGTTCAGAGATGTTTTTGCGGGGATTGATCCAGATTTGGATGCTCAAGTAGAATTTGGAGCATTCCAAAAACTTGGGGATCCAACTACAAGGAGACAGGTAATCTGATAAACATTGATCTGATATGGTATCTTTCGCTTCTATTGGATTTTTTTTGATTTCACTTTCTACATAGATTACCAGATAAATTTTGCTGGATTTAAATCGCCCTTTTCTTTGACTCTTGTCTTTATCTGGGAGATGCTCCCAAATGAACAGGTGTGGAAGCTATAATTGTAAACCACGATCGAATTTATGGAAGCATTGGTTTATACATTCCTCTTAGTCTCGACTCTAGGAATCATTTTTTTCGCTATCTTTTTTCGAGAACCGCCTAAGGTTCCGACTAAAAAATGATTTTTGATTATCTCAATTATAGTTAAAGTATAATGTTACTTTATAAATACTAATGAATTAATGCATTAAAGTCAAGTAATGAGCCGCCCAACACGGGCGGCTCATTACTTGACTTCAATTAGTCCCCATGTTCTTCAAATGGATCTCTTAGTTGTTGAGAGGGTTGCCCAAAAGCGGTATATAAGGCGTACCCGGTAAAACTTACAAGTAAACCAGATATAAAGATGGCGACTAGGGTTGCTATTTCCATTATTATAAAATTTCAAGACCACAATGGATCTATGATAAGATCGGTTATTTACAACGGTATGATTTACAAAGTCAATAAAATTCAATCAATGCAATAGGATTTATGGCTACACAAACCGTTGAGAATAATTCGAGATCTGGTCCAAGACCAAGACAGACTGGTCTAGGAAGTTTATTGAAACCGTTGAATTCGGAATATGGTAAAGTAGCGCCCGGATGGGGAACTACCCCGTTGATGGGTGTCGCAATGGCTCTCTTCGCGGTATTCCTATCTATTATTTTGGAGATTTATAACTCTTCCGTTTTACTGGATGGAATTTCAATGAATTAGGTTCATAGGAATTGCGAAGTACTGTCTTTTCAATCCAAAGTGAATCACTTAGGACTAGGATTTTTAGGTCATTCCGGCAGTTTGACCGTGAAATTCCTTTGTTTCGGTATTTCCGGAATATGAGTGTGTGACTTGTTATAATTGATCCTATTGATAGTACAGAGAATGGGTCTGTCATCTTGAGAGAGATGGGTTTTGCCTCGTCGGATATTCATTCTAGTATCTGGAGCACGGAATATATGGAATGAAATAGATCAAGAAAAGAAATATTTAAACTATGATTCATACCTACTATTCAGTCAGACCTCGCGACCGGACTCAAAAAATTTCAAAGATTTATTTTCTAATTTCTAATTATTCTTAAATTTTTTGTTTGCTTATTTTGACCAACGGACAAATGTTTCTATGGATTTAGAGTCATTTCATCTATTCATTGAATAAGTGATGATCAAAAGGTTTTTACTCAGATAACCCTTGGGCTTAGCTTAGGGACTTTATTCAATCATCGTGGTTCTAGTATGAATCTTAGGTTTCAATCGAATCATAGGGTCTCAACAAGAGAATTCCTAGCAATTAGAAACAAAAAGAAATCCACATTATACAAAAAATGAAAATTGAGAGACCGAGAAAATTCAAGAGGCCCGTAATGATCAACATAAAAACGAATGAAATGAGCTGACTTGATATTTTGGCATTGTCATCACTAAAGAAGAGCTTCGGTTTTTTTTGCACTTCGTCGTATTTTCAGAGAAGGTTGGATGGAGTACTAAGAAGAAGTTTCAAATTTCCTATTACATATCCGTTGCAACCAGTATTGGGGTGTTTTTGCTTGAGCTGTACGAGATGAAAGTCTCATATACGGTTCTCAGAGGGGGAGTTCCCTTGGTTTACCTATCTCAATAAAGTATATGATTGGTTCGAAGAGCGTCTCGAAATTCAGGCGATTGCAGATGATATAACTAGTAAATATGTTCCTCCACATGTCAACATATTTTATTGTCTAGGAGGAATTACGCTTACTTGTTTTTTAGTACAAGTAGCTACGGGGTTTGCCATGACTTTTTACTATCGTCCAACCGTTACCGAGGCTTTTACCTCGGTTCAATACATAATGACTGAAGCTAACTTTGGTTGGTTAATCCGATCAGTTCATCGATGGTCAGCAAGTATGATGGTCCTAATGATGATCCTGCACGTATTTCGTGTCTATCTCACCGGTGGGTTTAAAAAACCCCGCGAATTGACTTGGGTTACAGGTGTGGTTCTGGCTGTATTGACCGCATCTTTTGGTGTAACTGGTTATTCCTTACCTCGGGACCAAATTGGTTATTGGGCAGTCAAAATCGTGACAGGCGTACCCGACGCTATTCCTGTAATCGGATCGCCCCTGGTCGAGTTATTACGTGGAAGTGCTAGTGTGGGTCAATCTACTTTGACTCGTTTTTATAGTTTACACACTTTTGTATTACCTCTTCTTACTGCCGTATTTATGTTAATGCACTTCCTAATGATACGTAAGCAAGGTATTTCTGGCCCTTTATAGAGAAGGCGGATCATAGATATTTGTAATCAATCATCAATCTATCATTGGGGAGAGAAACTATAGTATTCCATTGCTACAAATATGGATTATTGAAAAGAATAAGACATGTGTTTGGATCTTTCCCTTCAACTCCGCAATATTGTATTAGTTATTTGATATGAATAGTTGAAGTGGATTCTACGAAGATAAAATGGATTATGGGAGTGTGTGACTTGAACTATTGATTGGCCCGTGCAGATATAT